CCAATTATGTGCTTCAATATAATTACCTGGAGTAAGCGCTATAGCTTGTTTCCAATACTCAGCAGCTTGATCGGACCAAGCCTCCGCAATTTCGGAATCACCCTGTAGAATGGCCTGTTCTCCCCGGTCGGAATAGGTGGTTCCTTTCCTTAGAACCGTACTTGAGAGTTTCCTACCTCATACGGCTCAGCAATCGATTCTTTTTGCGTTCCATCTTAATCTATCCTATGCTAACTGAATTAGATTTCTCATAAATCTATCCCATTTTTTCTTGGGTTAACAAAAACAAAAGAAGTTAATTACATTAAGTTTCAAACTCTTATTTTGATCAATAATTAGTTTTATCTTTTTTCCCACCTTCAGACGAATGAAACATAGATATTCCCCTATATCGTTAGAATTTTCTGAAAGGTAACTATCTCGGTTTCATATATGAAATTCATATAGAATCTTTGAAAAAGACTTTTTTCCTCCATAAGAAAAAAAAAGAACTTACTATCTTTGGGATCTGATGCTACACCGCTGCTCAATACCTTAGTGGATCGACTCTATTACATAAGTTGATTCCTAACTTTTATTCCATATCATGACATAAGTAAGCAGTTCTTAACTGTATCGACCCAATAGCTCGCTAATTGATCTTTACGGTGCTTTCTCTATCAATTCGATCCTTTATCCATAGAATATATAGGCCGTATCTATTTCTTCCTATTTTGGTTCTCGTGAAGTCTCTTTCCTTGCTACAGCTGATCAAAATCGTTGCTTTGAACGATGCATATGTAGAAAGCCCATTTTTTTCTAGTATTTACTAGTCGATTTGATCTTTTTTTCCTTCTTTCTATAGTGGAGATAGTCGCACGTAATGACAGATCACGGCCATATTATTAAAAGCTTGTGGTAAAAATGGGTTTCGTTCTAGTGCCTGGAAATAATATTCCAAAGCCTTTGTATGCTCTCCGTTGCTTGTGTGTATAAGGCCTATGTTATAGAGTATATAACTTCGATCATAGGGATCAATTTCTGGTCGCGTAGCTTCATAATAATTCTGTAAAGCTTCCGCATAATTTCCTTCGGATTGAGCCAACATCCGTTACGGTCGTTCATTCTATTCAAAGAATCTCCGTTCCAGAACCGTACGTGAGATTTTCATCTCATACGGCTCCCCCCTTCTGTGCATAGTACTAAGGGGAATAATCCATGGAATCAAAATTTAACTATTCTCATTATGAACTGACAGGAGCTGGTATTTTTACAAGAAATCTCTAGCCAGCCTTCCCGCAAGAGGTTTTTTTAACACCAATCATATTAGTGCTAGATGGAAATGGTAACTCCAACAATTTCTTTGTCCTCAACGCCTCCTATTTTCAGGAATTAGTCACTTCAACGATCTTTGATGGTTATACGGGTATCCAAAGTACGAACGAGATGGATGTTTGTTGTCCCAACCATTCTTGTTAGTCCCGATACCAATAAGGAAAAGGGAAATTTATAACAAAGTTTTCGTATTGTTGATTCCTTGGTGTAGTGCTTCTTCCCCTATGCTGCCTATTGGTACTAGTGGAATAGGATTGACCTACAATATAGAACCCATAGGTGTAACCTTTCGCTCAATACTCAAATTAACAATTGAAGCATCCGAGGCTGCATCAATCGAGGATACACGACAGAAGGAATTGTTCTATCTTCAAACTCACCTTCACCAAGCGTAGGTTTATTTCAATAATTTGGTTCTTTCTATCCCGAATCACATATCTTTCTCATAATACTGAAGTCTAAAAAAAGAAGAAAAAAGAATCAAATCGCACCATCTCTGTAATAGGTAAATGCCTTTTTTTCTCCTGAAGTTGTCGGAATTATTCGTAATAGAATATTGGCTACAATTGAAGAGGTCTTATCAATAAAATTTACATTTATCCGAGATCTAGGCATAATTAGCAATCCTTTCTATAATCTATAATTAGAATTCTTTTCATTACCCTTCGGGGAAAATGATCCCACAAACAAAGGAATTGTACAATACGAAATAACATAAAACAGACTAATTCTAAAAATGTGGACCTTCCGCTCAAATTGTCCCATTTTGTTTGGACAAGGAGAGATATGAAATATTTGAATCAGATTGGATTTCATTACAATTTCGTAGTATACCAATGAACGGAACTATTACTATTTCATCTAAGATTTCATCTAAGTTGAATAACCAAGGACTTTCTTTTACTACGGATTTTGATAACTCGAGAAGTTTTGATTTGGTTATGATCCAAAGAGGAAAAAGAATAATTATTCCATGATAAAATAGAGTAGAGTAACCATCCGTTTTGTTTACATGACGTGTATACGTCATGCCATACAATGGAAATAAAAATCCATGGGACGATTCATGAATTTGTAATAGATCCATGGGGTAGCTGATGAGAGAAGTTGGTGTTGAGAAATAGGAAATTTGAAAGGAATTATTCCTATGGAACCATTGATCGGTCATACCTGTACTGCAATAATATGAATGACTCGCTATTCACTCGGTTTCTGGTCAATAATAAGATTATGTAGGAGAGATGGCCGAGTGGTTCAAGGCGTAGCATTGGAACTGCTATGTAGGCTTTTGTTTACCGAGGGTTCGAATCCCTCTCTTTCCGTTTCTGTTAATTCACCAACGTGACCGACCACAATGTATCAAATCAAATAACAACTGATACCATTATTCCAGCAATAAGACTTTTATTTGATAGAAATTCTCTATTCCTAATTACATTACTGCGGTACGTAAAATACAAATATCGGAAAGAACAAAAAAGAAAAAAAAATCCTACTGCTAATCTATTTGTAATACGTGAATGAGAAAAATGCGGATCAAGGCCCTTAGATCTATTTACTTCGTCGAAAAGAGGGCAAAATTCTCTGAATCTTTCTTTGTTATTTTCGTTAGGTTCAAGTCTGGCGGGAATAATATTCTACGACTAACAACTCATTTATTTTCAAACCGATCCATTTACTATCTATTATTTGATTTACTAATCCTTTATATTGGAATGAGTCAATAGTCAAATGTTTTGGCAATTCCTCGGGGGGGGGTGAAGCAATATAATTTTGAATCAGAGCTTTCGATCTTTGTTTATCCTTCGTAGTAATAATATCTCGGGGTTTGCAACGATAACTTGGTATATCCACTATACGACCATTAACTAAAATATGTCTATGGTTAACTAATTGCCTAGCTCCAGGAATGGTCGAAGCCATACCCAATCGAAAAAGGATGTTATCCAAACGCATCTCAAGTAGTTGTAGTAAAACCTGACCTGTTGACCCTTTGGCTTTTCCAGCGATATGTACATATCTAACTAATTGTCGCTCCGTCAGACCATAATGAAAACGCAATTTCTGTTTTTCTTCTAGACGAATACGATATTGCGATCTTTTCCCAGAACGCAATTGGGTTTTAAGATCACTTCCGGATTTAGGTCTTTTACTAGTTAGTCCAGGTAAAGTCCCCAGACGGCGTATTTTTTTGAAACGAGGTCCTCGATAACGAGACATAAAGACTCCTTTTTTTATTTTATTGAAATTTCATTTTACAGAATAAATCTTAAATTAAGACTGAACTAAAGGATAAACAAAGCAAAGCTAAATTTACTGAAGTATTACAAAGTAGAATGAAATGAATTCTATTAATATCCGGATTTTTTGTATATGTATATATAGGAAGTTGAGGCTCCGTTTTATGATTTGTTCTGTAGAGATCTAATTGCTCCAATCCATTTTTTATTCATAGTTACAAGTTACCACGACATAATAGATCGGTGATCCAACATTTTGAGAAAAGGAGAGATTATCAATCATGGAAAAATCGATAGAGAAAAAAAAGCCAGCTATCGGAATCGAACCGATGACCATCGCATTACAAATGCGATGCTCTAACCTCTGAGCTAAGCGGGCTCACATAACAGAAATAGAAATAGTATAACAAATAGAAATAGTGTATAGGAATTCAGGAAACTGCTGGATCTTAGCTTAGGGCTATTAGCTATTAATTTAATATGAACTATATAGTTCATATTCATAGTTCTATTGTTATATCTATATCATTATATATATATCATTAGATATATTAGTTATATCTAATATTATTAGTTATATTAGTTATAACTAATAATATAGAACTAGATATGACTAAATAGAATTAATAGAATTCTATTTTTCTAATAGATATTTTTCTAATAGAAATATATGACTAATTAGTATATGACTAATTAGTCGAATTTTCATTCTATCATATTAATTATATTAATTATTATTTATACATTCTATTCTTTTTTTTATGCATTTTATATTATATATTTATACATTATATTTATATTTTTTAATATGTATATATATGTTAATGAATATGTATATATAATTATATATATATTAATGAAAATTTCAAATTATAAATTATGATTATAAAAAATCTAATTATTTCTTAATATAAAAAAAATTTATTTCTTAAAGTAAAGCAGTTATAGCAATAATTATAGGGTATAGCGAGCGGATCGGTCCTAAGAAAAGATAAGATAAGGATAAAGATATAATCCAAATTAGAATGAGACATTCTTCTGGTTTCATTCGGAAAAGGAAGAGATAGGACGAAAAAAAAAGAAGAATGAATATCGACCGTTCCAGTATTCCAAATCGCACTGTAAAAAAGAAAGGGAGGGAGAAACATATATATATGGGATATATCTATCCATATTGAATTGCGGATACATCAATGATAGAATCATTTCTGATTGAAACAAGGTTTATCCAATAGAAATAAACTGATAGAGGATCGCCAAAAAAATCAAATAGCAGCATACACTTTTTCGATATGGGAATTATTATCTAATGAATTCAACGGTTCCAAAATAAATGAAAGAGATGGGTGGAATTCCAACTGGATCTTGGTCTCAAATCAAAAGGGGATATGGCGAAATTGGTAGACGCTACGGACTTGATGGGATTGAGCCTTAGTATGGAAACCT